TGTAGTTGTAAATCCTAGATGTGAAAATAGGTGGAATTCCTGAAGAAAGGCTATAAGAAGAATAGGTGGAAATCAATATGCAAAAAGAAAAAACAATGGCTAATGCCAGAAAAAGAATCAATCTATAAATAGAGTTCAGGTTCGAATTCCGTTAGGAATATCTATAATCTTAGCGAAATGAAAGAATTCCTCATGATTCTTAATTTATCTACTTGATCTTTTTGAAAATGAGGTCGTTGAACTTGAAACTTCACTTATTGAATTGAGTTAAAGAATGGAATTGGATTCAGTTGGATCGTATCAGTGAAATCGAGTACTAACTCCCATTTCTTATTGGATTAAGGGCTCAACTTTCTTTCGGACATTTTTTTGTTTTTTAGGTTTGCAAAATGAAAGAAGACTCTCTTTTGATTATTTTTTCTTATGAGAATTGATCCTACTACTTCTGGTCCTGGGGTTTCCACACTTGAAGAAAAAAACCAGGGGCGTATCGTTCAAATCATTGGTCCGGTACTGGATGTAGCCTTTCCGCCGGGAAAGATGCCTAATATTTACAACGCTTTAGTAGTTAAAGGTCAAGATACTCTTGGCCAAGAAATTAATGTGACTTGTGAGGTACAGCAATTATTAGGAAATAATCGAGTGAGAGCTGTAGCTATGAGTGCAACAGATGGTCTGATGAGAGGGATGGAAGTGATTAACACAGGAGCTCCTCTAAGTGTTCCAGTTGGTGGAGCGACTCTCGGACGAATTTTCAACGTTCTTGGAGAACCTGTTGATAATTTAGGTCCTGTAGATACACGCACAACATCTCCTATTCATAGATCTGCGCCTGCCTTTATACAGTTAGATACCAAATTATCGATTTTTGAGACAGGGATTAAAGTAGTGGATCTTTTAGCTCCTTATCGCCGTGGAGGAAAAATCGGACTTTTCGGAGGGGCTGGAGTAGGTAAAACAGTACTCATCATGGAATTGATCAACAACATTGCCAAAGCTCATGGAGGCGTATCCGTATTTGGCGGAGTAGGTGAACGTACTCGTGAAGGAAATGACCTTTACATGGAAATGAAAGAATCGGGAGTCATTAATGAACAAAATATTGCAGAATCAAAAGTAGCCCTAGTCTATGGTCAGATGAATGAACCGCCGGGAGCTCGTATGAGAGTTGGTTTAACTGCCCTAACCATGGCGGAATATTTCCGGGATGTTAATGAACAAGACGTACTTCTATTTATCGACAATATTTTTCGTTTCGTCCAAGCAGGGTCCGAAGTATCTGCTTTATTAGGGAGAATGCCTTCTGCTGTAGGTTATCAACCGACTCTTAGTACAGAAATGGGTTCTTTGCAAGAAAGAATTACTTCTACCAAAGAGGGATCCATAACTTCCATTCAAGCAGTTTATGTCCCTGCGGACGATTTGACTGACCCCGCCCCTGCCACAACATTTGCACATTTAGATGCCACTACTGTATTATCCAGAGGACTGGCTGCCAAAGGGATCTATCCAGCAGTAGATCCTTTAGATTCAACGTCAACCATGCTTCAACCTCGGATCGTTGGCGAGGAACATTATGAAACTGCGCAAAGGGTTAAGCAAACTTCACAGCGTTACAAAGAACTTCAGGACATTATAGCTATTCTTGGGTTGGACGAATTATCCGAAGAGGATCGTTTAACTGTAGCAAGAGCACGAAAAATTGAGCGTTTCCTATCACAACCCTTCTTCGTAGCAGAAGTATTTACGGGTTCCCCGGGAAAATATGTTGGTCTAAGAGAAACAATTAGGGGATTTCAACTGATCCTTTCCGGAGAATTAGATAGTCTTCCTGAGCAGGCCTTTTATTTGGTAGGTAACATCGATGAAGCTACCGCGAAGGCTCTGAACCTAGACGAGGAGAGCAAATCGAAGAAATGACCTTAAATCTATGTGTACTAACTCCTAATCGAATTATTTGGAATTCGGAAGTGAAAGAAATCATTTTATCTACTAATAGTGGTCAGATTGGTGTATTACCAAATCACGCCCCCATTGCCACGGCTGTAGATATAGGCATTTTGAGAATAGGTCTGAAGGGACAATGGTTTACAATAGCCTTGATGGGTGGTTTCGCTAGAATAGTCAATAATGAAATAACCGTTTTAGTAAACGATGCGGAAAGGGGTAGTGACATTAATCCAAAAGAAGCTCAGCAAACTCTTGAAATAGCGGAAGCTAACTTGAGTAGAGCTGAAGGGAAAAGACAAACAATTGAGGCGAATTTAGCTCTCAGACGAGCTAGAACGCGAGTAGAGGCTATTAATGCAATCTCGTAATTAGTTGTTGGCGTGGCCAAATAATAAAAAGAGGTTGTGTTTATATACTCTTTTTTTGATTCTGCCGACTCAATCAAGGGTAATCGGATTCTGATGCAAGGAAAAAATCAATCAATTCAATAGAATAGGAGTAGCAGGGAATGGAAAAGGTACAAAATAAATAACAAAGAATAAAGAAGGCGGGTAGAAATACTTATTAGATACCATTGACTGCGGTATCTAATAAGGTCTACCTACTATTGGATTTGAACCAATGACTCCTGCCGTATGAAAGCAATACTCTAACCACTGGGTTAAGTAGGTTATTTATCATCACAAAGAGAAACAAAAGAAACCCCTCACATTGATGGATTATAGATAGAATTTGACTTCTAAGCAATATTCTCACAGGAAACATATGAGAGATCAATCATGTCTTGTCAAGATGAATAGTACTATTCATCTTGACAAGACATGAAATACAAAGTAAAATATTTCTCACAAATAAAAGGGCTATAGCTCAGTTAGGTAGAGCACCTCGTTTACACGCGCGCCAATGTTTTTCAAAGGAGTCCATCATGCAATCAACAGAATTTCTCTTATTGAGAAATTGATGTCTTACTCCATGGATTCGAGAGAACAAGAGCCTGACAAATATTTGATTGGTCCAATTATGTAGGGTGCCCATTTGGGCACTAAAATCGAACCCATCATAGATTTGATAATTGATAAGGTCAATATTCAGACCACTCAATGCTAGGTAGAATGAGTAGAAGGACCTCAAAAAATCTCTTTTCGTCCTATGAACTTTAAGGTGTATAAAGTTTCATATTTGACGCTTTGAGCAGAGCGATAGAGACTACATTTCACTTAGGTTGATCTAGGCCATAGGCAGACCTACGTCAAGCCAACTTTTCTTTGAAACACTTTGGTATTGCTCATGAGCAGAAATACAAATACTGAATCATAGCACGTGGAGCCATCTTGTTATCTTTTTATCAAGAAAAATATGGCGGACTAGCTGATCTTTCTATCAGTTGATGAAAGAGCCCAATGCAAAAAAAAAATGCATGTTGGGTCTTTGAAACAGGTCAAATCATTTCGATAATAAAACGTTTGATCTGTTTTACCGAGAATGTCTACGGTTCGAGTCCGTATAGCCCTAATTTGGTAATGAATTGAAAATGAAAAAAAAAAATGGCATTTCTTTTTCTTTCTATCTTACTAATTCTTTAGTGTATTTATAGTATTCTAGTATACTTTTCTCATTATTATATTGTTTGTAGCTGGCCGGGTGCTTGTTCCATCGGAATAGAATCATTCCAGCACACTCGCTCTTTTGGGATCGTTCGAAGCATAAAACTAATAAAAATGTAAAAATGAAGTTCAATGGACCCAACCGATGTTTTGAAATTTCGGATAAACAAACCTATTCTTCATATTCATTAATCTTCATGGTGCTATTACATAATATGATGATTTTGACCTCTGACCACAATCAAGAGGCCCTTTTCTCTTTTTGTATACCCAAAAGAAGGGGATTTTTGATTTTTGAAGGAAAAATCATGACATGAGCCCGAGTTGGGTAAAAAAAACTACAACGAGACCCAAGACAAATGGAATCAAATAGTAAATCATATGGGTCTTAGGCTGGCTGTTATACAATCTATATTTGTATCCCAATTTTCTACTCCAAACCAATTGCCCATCATTCAAAATTCCAATTCTACCGATGCTTACTTTCTACAATAATCTTAGGGTTGGAATTTGGCTGAATTAGCAATCCCCTGACCCGTCGCTTTTATTGTGCGGAAAAGCAGTCCCAAGAATTTATTGTCTTGTCTCAAAGATAATGAATTAATTGTCTTTTAATCCATTAGTGTTTGCCCCCTTTCGATTTCCGTGAGTTGGTTTTATCATTTAGCATTTTGTCTGCCGAATCGTCCGCTAACTCGCGATTCCATTAAAAATTAAAAATATCCTTTTTTTTATAGATCAGAATCACATCATTTATCATTTGACTGACTCTATCGCCGTGCTGCGCCCCAGTGTATAGGTTTGCTTCAAAACAACTTTTTTACTGATATGAAACCTAATTTCGAGTACAAAAGACCCATATTTGGAATGAGTCTTTGAAGACTTCAAACTCTCATTTCATAACTCGACTTTTTGGGGGCGCAAGCCGGGCGACGAGATAGTATAGGTTCAAAGCAAAGCCTATAATTGGAATTTTCCGATAGAGAATCCACGAGTTGTTATATCTTATATCTAAGGCCCTTTTTCAAATCTATTTAATCTTAAACAGGGAGAGATAATAGAATCGATCAATGCATTCTGTAAAAGCAATAATTTGCTATTATGGATCGTAATGACAAAAATAATACCAATAGCATATGAGTCTTTTCATATTATTCATTATTATTCTCTTAGCTAATAATATATTCATCTTACTAATACACATGAATTTCATAAGATTTCACCTTTATTTATTTATTTAATTGCTATAGAATTAGAATTGTAAACTCAATGTGAAGTAATGTCTTTAGAGATACCCCGAGGTGCTGTGAAAGCAAGGCAAGAAAGTCTTATTTGTATAAGAACAGGATATGTCTATACCATATCAAAATAGAATTGAAGTAAGTGTAAGATTGAATTTTCTATTTCTATTGGATGAATCTTGAAAGGCGTTATGACCACAGCAAA